TATAGGATTTTGTATAGAATATCAAAACAAAAATGATTCCATTTCTACCATTATTATGATAATACATATTCCAACCTGCTTGAATACCAGAAAAATAAATGGATTGGACATTTGATCTGTTCGCTGAGATAAAGGCATAAAAATAAGAAAGAATATATAGAATTAGAATCGGTTTTTTAGCCTTTAACCCCCCTTTATGTTATGGAGTTCGTTGTTCAAAAAATGATTCGCAGAGAAGAGACAGATTTTGTTTACGGATTTTTGAGTAGAATACGATTGTGAAGTGTATAAGAAAAGAAGGTTTGTATGGCTTAAACACGTGTGGAGATATCTAGAATATCCGTCTTTCTTCTCTTTTATTGTTTTATTGTCGTTCTATGTTCTATTCGGGGCAACACAGGTTGTGCTCTATGAAAACATAATTTCAATTTTCTATTCAATTCAAAATTCAAATTGAAGTATGATACTTTTCTGATATCTGATAATTCTCTATCAGGAACATATATAAATAATATATATCCGTCTAACAATTTATCTTGGGGGGTTTACATATACTCATAATTGTTGTTATAATTAAAATTGAGAAGGATTTTTTGATTGAAAAAATCCATACTGCTTAGTTATATATCAAGTTGTATTTTCTTATGTCATTAGGAAAACAAAATTTGGAGATTCAAATCCAAGAATCATTCATGCATTCTAAGTCAATAGTTAATGGTTCCTATTTTCAGAAAGTTGAATTTTGGATTTTGCGACTGAAAATCCACATTTGATTTTTCAATAGAAAGGTAAGAGAAAGTTTTGAACATTATGAATTTTGAGATAGACTCAATCGAAATTGAAAGGATGAATCAAACCCAATCAAAAGAGAAGAAGGATTAGGATTTCTTTGACTTTTAGGAAAAATTTAGGAAAACAGAACTCAAAGTGCAAGTACAATAAAAAAGCAGTTCAGTAATCCGGAAAAGTTTTCATCTATTTTGTATTTGTAGCATTTTGGCGACATGGCCGAGTGGTAAGGCAGAGGACTGCAAATCCTTTTTTCCCCAGTTCAAATCCGGGTGTCGCCTGATCAACAAAAAACTCGAAATCTCTTCTTTTCTTCTGTTGATATAACCCGCCGAATCATTCCCCAACAGAAGCAGAGAAAGCAGACTGTTGATACTTGTTTGATTCTAAACATCTGGTCTGGGGGTTTTTCGAAAAAATTGTAAATATCCTTGCATTGCATATTTAGGCTTCAAGGAAATATTCGAATGCTAGAGGGGCTATCAAGACTTCGCAATTACCTTCTACTACAAATCAAAATTTTCTATTATTAATGCATTGTATAATGACTGGACCCTGGATTAGATTGGAGAGCCCGATAGGAAATCTAAATAGTTGTGGAAGGGGGCGGAAGGTACTTTATTATATACGAGGAACTCACGAAAATCTCTGAGTGCTCAAGCATCCAATCAATTGAAATAAGGGTCAACAAAAAAAGAATAGGACCTATTATTCCTACATGTTCCATTAGTAACATTCCCTTGAGATGTTACTGCATATTTTGCTTGTGTTTAATCTTTCCCGATTAGAAATCAAATAGGAATTTCTTCTAAAATGAGCTAATTTATTGGATTGGTTTATTAATAGTCTTTGTTCTTTTTGACTCTGCGCCATTGATTCCACTATTATTAGTGAGGAATAATGGAACAATTCCTTTATATTTATAGAGATAGGGGACATAATTCATATGGATATAGTAAGTCTTGCTTGGGCTGCTTTAATGGTAGTCTTTACTTTTTCCCTTTCACTCGTAGTGTGGGGAAGGAGTGGACTCTAGGGGTCCTACTAATTGAGTTAAGGAAGCAAACTGTATCAATATCAATTGCTTTCTAGATCGTTCTGCAACACGTTTTGAACAAAATAAAATTGGAAATTCCATTGGACTCGACTGGAGTAATGTATTATAGGAATCATCCTCTTTCAATCAAAGAGCTATTTCAACGATTCCCATGTTTGTAGTTCGAAAGGAAGAGGATCCCAGGAAATTTACTCGAACCTAATTCTTCCGAAATTTTCTATTCCAATAAACGGCCTCATACTGAGGAGGGCCGGACCTTTTTTTTATTTGTTTCTCTCTTTACTGTTCAAAGAAGAAGTGGTTTTGTTAAGTGTATACACACTTTATATGAGAAAGAAAGGATATAAAAATAGTGGTTGTCTAACGAGATACTATGCAGAATAAGATCGTCAGGTGAGTCACATATTGCGCATTTACCGCTTTCGAATTTTTAAAATTGGATTTAGACTTTATCGACTTATTTCATATCATGGTTCAGGCGTTAAAAATCTGTGAGGTTTACTCTTCCTTTTCGATGCCCGTGGAACTACTGTCAATGGTTTACTCAATTACTTCTTGGGAATGTTAAAAAAAAATTACTACGTGATTTTTGGAATATGCCTATATCTATCGCCTTTCCTTCATTGATTTGATTCTTTCAATAGATACCGAGATTCAGATTGGAAATAAAAAATATAGTAATTCAAACTATAAGACATAAGAGTAATTCAGATTGATCAGAACAAATAGATATAGCAAATAAATGGAATTGGATGCTATGTCAATCCCATATATGGAATTGATATTCACATATATCAAGATAATATTGTAGATTGATATATAGATCCATATCAAATGCAGCCTCTATCTTGATTTTATTCCAGGGGGCATAGTATGGTAGAAAGAAATAGATGAATCTTTCTACCATACTATCTATCTATTAGAATACTGCCGATTCTAGTCCACTCATTTTATTTCGTCAATTTTGGCTAAGAACTCAGAAGTCAAGTTTCATTCAAATTAGTTAATAATTAATCGTTTTGACTGACTGTTTTTACGTAAATGATAAGTAGAAAAGCGGTAGGAACTAGAATAAATAGTGCAGTAGCAATAAATGCAAGAATATTTACTTCCATAATCTCATCGGTTTTTTACTTCGCAATAACTCGGGATTTAATCCCATAGAGATGATAAATCTTTGGCCTGTAAATTCACTGAATGAATATTACCTCTCGATGATCTTGAATCGGATCAATATCATGAATAACAATATCTGAACTATCAAATCAATTCGTCGTCGAGAATTGAATAGTATAACATAGGAAGTTCTTTTATCCATACCGCCCCAAACTTGGATTCCTGACCCAATCCAAAATTCCTTTATTTATTTATCATTTTTTATCATCTGTTCTTTTTTTCTCTCTAATCTATCTAGTTCCTTCTTGTACAATCATCTGATGAAGTCTCATCAAATAGCTCTTCCACTTCCAGTGGTCACATAGTTACAAACCCAAACAAACAATAAAAGCTAAATGGAAAAAGAAAGGAGTTTAGAACGAAACCATTTTTGACTTGGAATACAAAGAAGTGTGATAAAGATGAGACCGTATAAAATGAATATTCATCAAATTTACTATTTTTCGTCGATGGGGCCTTAAAACAAAATGCAAAATCGGAAAAATGATTCATTCATCTTTCTAAGAGGAGTAGGATCTTTGGTTGATCTGTTCTTCCCCCTCCTTTCTTCGTAGATTATTAGCCCCCGGACACCTATACCAAAAGCTCAGTGTGCAATTTGCATGAAATCTATTTTTCAACTTCAAACTAGGTAGCTAGAAAAATAAATTGTTTTTTTTTTTTATGGAAAGTATTTTCTTATATTCAATTTTGTATTGGACAAGAAAGGAATTCCCTTTGTGTATGCGCGCCTCAAAAAGGTATAGTACTCGATTCCATTACATGCATCGGGGGCAATAGAAAAAGCCATCATTTCTTGGAATACTGACTATAATGCTACCAATAATTGTACTAATCCAACCGCATATGTCTTTCTCCTACCAAAAGGAAAGAAAAAAGAACTAAGGATTTCCCCTTTGCTTTGACAATGAAATTCTGCCCCCGGTCCCCTTCATAAAAAGGGAGAGATTTATTGATATATTTATTGGATCCGTCGGGACTGACGGGGCTCGAACCCGCAGCTTCCGCCTTGACAGGGCGGTGCTCTAACCAATTGAACTACAATCCCAGGGAAATACGGGATCTAGCAGAAAATTTGATTCTTTTTTATCTCCGGATCGGGTATTTCTGAAGTACAAAGGGGGTTATATCATCTCATGGCGGCGGATTGGCGAATTATTGGGCCGAGCTGGATTTGAACCAGCGTAGACATATTGCCAACGAATTTACAGTCCGTCCCCATTAACCGCTCGGGCATCGACCCAGGAAGAATCAATTTTAGACTTATTGGTAATCCATGATCAACTTCCTTTCGTAGTACCCTACCCCCAGGGGAATTCGAATCCCCGCTGCCTCCTTGAAAGAGAGATGTCCTAAACCACTAGACGATGGGGGCCCGCTTGACCAACGGCCATCATACTATGATCATAGTATGATCAGTTTTTTGAAATTGTCAATATAATAGAACGATTCTATCCGAGGGATCTTTCCCCCTTTCAGAATTGCATAGAATTTTTTTTTATTCGTCATTGAGGAATTATTCATTAGAATCGCCATTAGAAATCTAGTCGTAGTATTTTTTTATTTTTGAATTATTTCAATTGAATTTATTTCGATTATTTTAGTTTAGATTATTTAGTATTTCGAATTTTATTTCGAAATTTGTAAATAAAAAAAGTACTAAATACAAAAAATAGAAATAATAAGGAAGAGTAGGATTTTTTCAGGGAATGATTGGTCCGTCAGAAAAGGAAAAAGGTGTGAAATTCGATTTTTTTCACTTTCATTTGATTCATTGTTAAGACGGGATATCCTTATCTCCCTCCCACCAAGACAGAAACTTAACAAACGAGAAATCTAGTAAGCGGGATCAAGCAGAAAATTCTTTTTTCTCCAAGAATTTAGTTCAGGAGACAAGTAGAATCTCTTCATTCCATGATTCGATGAAATATCTTGAATTTTATGTTGAATTGCTAGGTGTATGTACATGTATCAATCA